TTCCTACCTCATACGGCTCAGCAATCAGTTATTTAGACGTTGCATCTTACTCTACCCTATCTAACTTAACTGAATTCAATTTCTCCTAAATTTATCCCCTTTTTTTTTGGGGGGGGGTAAACAGAAGAAATTACTGACATAAGTTTCAAACTCTAATTTCAATCACTAAATTAGTTTTATCTTTTCTCCCACCTTCAGAAGAATGAAACATAGGTTAAGTATCGTATTTCCCATATCGTTAGATTTTTCTGAAAGGTAACTATCTCGGTTTCATAGATGAAATTCATATAGAATTTTTGAAAAAGACTTTCTTCTATTTCTTCTAGAGTATATATAAGAAAAAAGACTTACTATCTTTGGGATCTGATGCTACACCGCTGCTCAATACCTTAGTGGATCAACTCTATTACATAAGTTGATTCCTAATTTTTTATCTCATATGATGAGATAAATAAGCAGTTCTTTTTTTATTAACTGAGAACCTTGCTAATGGATCTTTACGGTGCTTCTTCTATCAATTTGATCCTTTATCCATAGAAAGAGTATATAGGCTTCATATTGTGTTGGTATTTAGTTTGTTCCCCTGAAATCTGTTTCTTTGCTACAGCTTATAAAAATCGTTGCTTTCAACGATGCCTATGTAGAAAGCCTATTTATTTTTTCTAGTATTTCTAGTTGATTTACTAGCCGATTTGATCCTTTTTTCTTTCTTTCTATAGTGGAGATAGTCGCACGTAATGACAGATCACGGCCATATTATTAAATGCTTGTGGTAAGAATGGATTGCGTTCTAGTGCCCGAAAATAATATTCCAAAGCTTTTGTATGCTCCCCATTACTTGTGTGTATAAGGCCTATGTTATAGAGTATATAACTTCGATCATAAGGATCAATTTCTGGTCGCGTAGCTTCATAATAATTTTGTAAAGCTTCCGCATAATTTCCTTCAGATTGAGCCGACATCCGTTACGGTTGTCATTCTATTCAAAGAATCCCCGTTCCAGAACCGTACGTGAGATTTTCACCTCATACGGCTCCTCCTTTCTGTGCATAGTCTTAAAAGGAATAATCCGTGGGATCTAGAAATCAAAATATCCTTTTTTTATGAACTGACAGGGACTGGTATTTTTACAAGAAATCTCTAGCCATCCTTCCTGCAAGAGTTTTTTTTTTTTTAACAACAATCATATAAGTGTTAGTTACATAGAAAAAGGTAACTCCAACAATTTCTTTGTCCCTAACGCGTCATTTTCAGGAATTAGTCACTTCAACGATCTTCGATGGTTATATGGGTATCCAAAATACAAACGAGATGGATGTTTGTTGTCCCAACCATTTTTATTAGTCCCGATACCGATAAGGAAGTCAAAGGGGTCAATTATAACAAAGTTTTTGCGTTGTTGATTTCTAAGTGTAGTGCTTCTTCCCCTATGCCACCCATGCGTACTACTAATGTAAACTAGAATTGACCCGCCTACTCTTGCAATATCTATAGGTATAACCTTTCGCTCAATACTAAAATCAACGATTCAAGCATCTGAGGCCGCATCAATCGAGGATACACGACAGAAGGCATTGTTTTCTCTCCAAGATTAACTTCACCTTCACGAGCGGTAGGTTTATTTGCATAAAATTTTTTCTGTCTATCTTAAATCCCAGAAATGTATCTTTCTAGTAAGACTTATAACTAAAAAAAAAAAAAAACAAATCAAATCGCACCATCTCTGTAATAGGTAAATGCTTCTTTTTCTCCTGAAGTTGTCGGAATTATTCGTAATAAGATATTGGCTACAATTGAAAAGGTCTTATCAATAAAATTTCCATTTATACGAGATCTAGGCATAATTAGCAACCCATTCTACAATTCTTCTCATTTACCTTGTTGAGGAAAATGATTTAACAAACAAGGGAATTGTACAGTACGAAATAACATAAAAACAGACTAATTCTAAAAAACGAGAGACTATACTTTCCACTCAAATTGTGCCCTTCGTCGGTCGATAGAAGATTGACTATGATTGTATTTCATCTAAATTTTTCAGTATCTCAATGAAGAGAACTATCACCCAGTTAATTTAACTAAGTAAGAATCAAGGGCTTTATGTTACTAGACTAAAGATTTTAAGAACTTAAGTTAAGAAGTTTTTATTTCATCATGATTCAAAGAAAAGAGAAAAAACAGAAAGAAAATATTCTCTAAAAACTTCACCTGTTTGTTTTTATAATGTGTCTCATACACTATACAGTCGAAATAGAAAAACTTACAAAACAATTCATCCAGTTGTAATAGAGACATGGGGTAGATAATTAGAGGAGTTGCCATTGAGACATCAGGCAGGGGTTGGTTGGACTGAAAAAGCTTTTTTTTACTAGAGAACCATAGTCTAAATGTAAGGATAGTCTAAACTAGAGATACTTCAGTCAGTTGATTTAGTTGAAGTTAAGTCATTGGTCTTAGTGAGTCTAATATATAGAAAAAAAAAAAGATCTTTGTCTTACCCAATTGTAATGTATATCCATTTTTTCCTTTAATTCTGAAAATCGATTGACTATTCTTTTTTTTGACTATTTTATTTGTTTTGGGGAAAAGTTTTTATATTTCCATCATTAGAATGGATTGGATGTACTTAATACTCCAAGAATAGGAATTACTCGCTATTCACTCCGTTTATGGTCAATAATAAGATTATGTTATATAGGAGAGATGGCCGAGTGGTTGAAGGCGTAGCATTGGAACTGCTATGTAGGCTTTTGTTTACCGAGGGTTCGAATCCCTCTCTTTCCGTTTCTCTACCTTCACTTAATTTACCAAGGCGACTTAACACAATTTCTTAAATAACAATTTATACCTTTATTTCTCCTCTATAAGATTTCTACCCTTATTTGAGATGAGAGATGCTATTTTCTATTCCTAATTACTAGACTCTAGTAGAAAAATACCGAAAAACGTGAAAAAGGAATGAAAATTTGACTCCCGATTCTTGTAATACACAACTGGGAAAAATATAGATCAAAAAGCCCTTAACTTAAACTTTGATTTCCATCAGCTATTTTTATATCTGCGAAAAGGGGACAAAATTGTCAGAACCTTTTCTTGTGATTTTTGTGAGTTTAAGTCTGACGAGAATAATATTCTACAACTAAGAGCTCATTTATTTTCAAACCGATCCACTTACTATCTATTATTTGGTTTACTAATCCTTTATTCTCGATTGAGTCAAGAGTCAAATGTTTTGGTACTTCCTCCTGGGGGGATGAAGAAATATTATTTTGAATCAGAGCTTTTGATCTTTGATTATCCTTTGTTGAAATAACATCCTGGGGTTTGCAACGATAACTTGGTATATCTACTATACGACCATTAACTAAAACATGTCTATGGTTAACTAATTGTCTGGCTGCCGGAATAGTCGAAGCCATGCCCAATCGAAAAAGGATATTATCCAAACGCATCTCAAGTAGTTGCAGTAAAACCTGCCCTGTTGATCCTTTGGCTTTTCCAGCGATATGCACATATCTAAGTAATTGGCGCTCTGTCAACCCATAATGAAAGCGCAATTTCTGTTTTTCTTCTAGACGAATACGATATTGTGATCTTTTACCGGAACGCAATTGGTTTTTAAGATCACTTCCGGATTTAGGTCTTTTACTAGTTAGTCCTGGTAAAGCCCCCAGACGGCGTATTTTTTTGAAACGAGGTCCTCGGTAACGAGACATAAAAACAAACTCCTTTATGTTATAATTTTATTGAAATTTCATGGAAAAAACTCTAAATTAAGGCTGAACTAAAGCATAAACAAAGCAAAGAAAAATCTACGTTAAGTATTCCAAACAAGACAAAAATGGAATTGTATCTATATATACGCATTTTTGACATGTTTTATTAGATATTTTCTATTATAGTTTATTTCGATTTTATAGTTATAGATAGATATCTATATATAGCGAAATAAATGTATAGAGATATAGATACGAGCGCGGTTAAGGTTACGTTTTATGATTGGTGTTCTTTCTAGAGTAGAGTTGTTGGATAGAAGTCTAATTACTCTCATTTTTTATTCATAGTTGGAAGTTAATGTCGCATAATATAATAAATGAGCAACTCAACATTTCACGAAAGGAAAAAGAGAGCAGTCTTTTGACTTTTTTTTGATCTCAAGAGGATATCATCAATCATGGAAAAAATGAGATAATAGGGAAAAAAGCCCGCTATCGGAGTCGAACCGATGACCATCGCATTACAAATGCGATGCTCTAACCTCTGAGCTAAGAGGGCTCACATAACCAAAGTAATTTATAGCAAGCAAATTCTGAGTATCTTGACTATTCGCAATTCCGGTTATTTTTTTTCTTATCTTCATTTCATAATTATTGTATAGTCTTTTCTTTGTCTGTTATCTTTTTTTATAACATTCTATTATATATTGCCTATATTATATCTCTCTAGGCCGAACATACTATCTTCGAGTATTAGAGTCCATTTTCTATAATGGAATAGTATCTAGTTGTCTAGTTATTCTTAAACATTCATTAACATTAATATTTATATATATATTCCTTAATTATATTATAGTTAATTCCCAAAAACAAACAACTAGAGTAGTTAAACATTATAAGTATTAGTTAACTAATAGTTAATTAACTATACTATTAGCTAATCTACTTAATTCTATAAGAACTGTATTAGAGTTTATCTATATATAAGTTTTTTATAACAATAATAAAACTCATTGTAATATAACAATAATAAAACTCATTATAATCCAATTTGACTATAGTCAAAATTACCAATAAAATTCGTGAATAAATTAGTCAAATTAGCCATAAAAATAAATAAAAAATATATATTATATATATTATAATATAATAAATATATATAGAATATAAATATATAATATATTATATTCTATTATTTAAATTTAATGAAAATTTCTCGCTAAGAATGAAATACTTAAATTAATAATTAAATACGACTATCAAAAATTCTCAAAATGTATTGAATATGAATTGATGAATTGAATAAAAACCTTTTTTTTTATCTAATGAATGCTAAGAAATAAGAAAAAAATGAAATAAAATTATAACAATTAATTATAGTTATACTAGAGATTATATAGCCTTTTCTTTGTATTAGTCCCATCCATATCTTTTAGTCGGGACCTATAGGGGATCTAGTTTAAGAAAAAGATAAGAGATAAGGATAAAGATACAATCCAGATCCTAGTCTTCTGGTTTCATTTGGAAAGTCAGGAAAGTAAATAGGACAAAACAGAGAAGAATAAATATCGACCGTTTCAGTATTCCATATACCGCTGTAAAAATCAAGTGGGTACAGACATAGATGTAGGGATATATCTTATCACTATTGAATTGCAGATACATCAATGATAGAATCAATTTCGATTGGGATATGGATCATTTGATAAGGTTAAAACGAGAGAATAGATAAAAAAAAAAAGAGCAGTAAATACTTTTTCGCTATACTATAGAAATCCGTAGCTAATTAATTCCACATTTCGATTTCTCAAAAAAAAGAGAAATGAAAGAAGTGGAAGGGGTAACAATGGAATTCAAGTCTGAAATAAAAAGGGGATATGGCGAAATAGGTAGACGCTACGGACTTAATTGCATTGAGCCTTGGTATGGAAACCTACTAAGTGGTCACTTCCAAACTCAGAGAAACCCTGGAATAAAAAAAGGGCAATCCTGAGCCAAATCCTTTTTTTGATAAAAAAGGATAGGTGCAGAGACTCAATGGAAGATGTTCTAACGAATGGAGTTGATTGCATTGCGTTGGTATCTGGAATTTTTCGTTCTATCTAAGAAAGGGTAATCGTAATCCTCCATACCAAGCACACACGTATATATACTGACATTTCAACTGATTAATCAGGACCCGAATCCAGAATATTAATTCCTATATTTAAGATTTCTATAAATATAGAAATGAAAATAAATAATTTTTTAATTTCAGATTTCAGAATTATTCTGACTTCATTCCAAATTCAAGTAATAGTGGAATATTCAGTAATCAAATCGTTCACTCCAGAGTCTGATTTCTTTTTATTTTTAAATAAAAAATTGGACGAGAATAAAGAGAGAGTCCCATTCTACATGTCACTACTGACAACAATGAAATTTATAGTAAGAGGAAAATCCGTCGACTTTAGAAATCGTGAGGGTTCAAGTCCCTCTATCCCCAAAAAAACGATTTGACTTCCTAAGTATTTTTCCTCTTTTTCATTCGTCACTCAAAATTAACTCTATTTTACATTTCCTCTACTCTTTCACTAAACGATCCGAGCATTTTATGTTTAGCCCACGTTTTTTGTGTAATATACGTACAAATGAAGATATATGGACACATATTCTCGAATAGTGAAGTGACTTATTCACTATTAACAATCTCTAATATTAGGTTATCCTTACACTTATAAGAGAAACCTTGAAATTCCTGTTTAAGTTAAGACCACAAAAGTCCAAAAAAAACGTTTAAACGCCTATTTTTGTCCTGTTATTTTAATGAACACAAACAGAAGTACTGCATGGAGTAAGATAAGGTGATGCATGTCAATGTCAAATAGTCGGGATAGCTCAGTTGGTAGAGCAGAGGACTGAAAATCCTCGTGTCACCAGTTCAAATCTGGTTCCTGACAAATAAAAAATTCTAGGAAGAATACTCATACAAATTCAGGAAGAAAGAAAGGTCTCAGTACGTACATTAATAGAGCTTGATACGTACTTCTTCATCCTTATAGTTAGATATAGGGTAGTAGTTGATGACTTTAAGATAAGTGCTGTGGGGTCAAAAATTCCAGTATACTCGCTTTTTGTGTTTAGATTATTACTGATCTCATTGATTCACAAAGTTTCGTTTTTCATTTTTTAAGATTATATTTTTTGCGGTTTATAATTAGATTACTATTATCTACTTAGCTTAATATTACTATAGTATAGCTAATTATAGTAATATAATAATAAATTAAATTAAATATATTAATGAATTGAATAAGAAAAATATATAACATAATAATTACAAGAAAAAAGTTCACTACCTTTACCCATAGTATAAAATATATATAAATAAAAAAAGTCAAACTAGCACGCCCAACTAGTCTATAGGGGTTGAAGAATAAAAATAGATCAAATTCATTATCCATTTTATATACAGTACAAATGAAATCCGATTCTTTTTTGATTGTTGAATTTCTTATTTTTTCGATGTATTTGTTATTTATTCTTCCTTGTTTGACTTTCTTTTATAGGATTTATCTACGTCATATGCGCGGTACAAAGTTCATGGTACAGAACACTTTTTATTCATTCTATTCTCTCGACTTATCAAAAAACGAATAGCATTTTAAATGGGGTTGGGAATACTAGAAATTAAGCCTTTTTTAACCGATGCCGAATACGAATTAGAATCAAGTGACTTTGTTTCATAGGGAACAGAACGTAAAGTAAAAGCATTCTTTCACTTGACATATGAAGTTGTGTTATATAAGTGACATTAGTTTCTTATCATTCAATGAGCATCTTGTATTTCATAGAAATTGGGAGTAATATAGTCCTTACGTAAAGGCCAGCCTATCCAACTTTCAGGCATCAAAATACGTTTAAGGCGTGGATGATTATCATAAGAAATTCCCAACATATCATATGATTCACGTTCTTGAAAATCTGCACTCCTCCAAACCCAGAAAACAGATGGGACTATAGGATTTTCCCTTGGAACAAATACTTTTATACATACTTCCTCCGGTTGATCAACCCCATACTGTATTCTCGTAAGATGATATACACTAGCTAAAAATCCGCCTGGTGCAACATCATAAGCACACTGAGAGCGTAAGTAATTGTAACCATACACATATAAAATGACAGCAATAGAATCCCAATCTTCCGGTTTTATTTGTAAAGTCTCTATTCCTTGGTAATCAAAGCCCAAGGATCTATGAACAAGCTCATGCTTGACTAGCCAAGCGGATAAATGACTCTGCATCTTCTTGATCTCTCCCACATTTGGATTTATAGAAGTGTTTCATATTGACAATGAAATTTATACAGATTGAAGCTTTATTTGTGATTCTCCTTAAAGTAAAAGTAACCTGCTCAATTCACGACTTTTTGTGAAGATATTGAACTTTTGGATCTAAATAATTCTTCAGAAGTTATTTCTGAAGTAGATGATGATTGATAAAGCAATTCTTGATTGTAATTTCCAGTATGAATACTGCGTTGAACATTAAATTTGTGATTGGTAGTAAAACATCGATTTTCTTGTTGCGAACCAATTCTATCTTCATATATTTCTCGAGATATCTTCTTACGAAGTTTCGTTATTGCATCTATAACTGCCTCTGGTTTAGGCGGGCAACCCGGCAAATAGACATCAACTGGAATTAACTTATCGACTCCCCGAACCGTACTATAAGAATCGGTACTAAACATCCCTCCTGTAATAGTACAGGCCCCCATAGCAATGACATATTTAGGTTCAGGCATTTGTTCATATAATCTGACTAATGAAGGAGCCATTTTCATTGTTACGGTGCCTGCTGTTAAAATTAGGTCCGCTTGCCTCGGACTTGATCTCGGGACCAATCCATAACGATCAAAGTCAAATCGCGAGCCTATTAATGCAGCAAATTCAATAAAACAACAACTGGTACCATATAAAAGTGGCCATAAACTCGAGAGTCGTGACCAATTTGAAAGATCATTCAACGTAGTTGAAATAACTGAATTGGGTATTGTTTGGTCAAGTGACGGCAACTCAATCAAATTCATAACTGTCTCAATAGACTCTTTTTTATTGTTTGAATATTCATCAGCTAAGACCATTCCAATGCTCCTTTTCGCCATGCATAAACTAAACCAACAATTAGGATAAGCACAAAAATTAAAGCTTCTATAAATACGGATACACCTAATACATCAAAACTCATTGCCCACGGATAAAGAAAGACCGTTTCAACATCAAAAACAACAAAAACTAAAGCAAACATATAATAGCGAATTCGGAATTGTACCCAAGCATCCCCTATAGGTTCTATACCCGATTCATAACTAGATAGCTTCTCCGGTCCTTCACTAAGGGGGGCTAAAACTCCAGAAACAAGAAATGCCAAGATAGGAATAACACTTGATATTATGAGAAATGCCCAGAAAATATCATATTCATAAAGCAGAAACATAGATGTACTCCTATTAATTAATGTGGAATATACTGAATTAGTCGATTCGAATTAGAATTAATTGTCAATTTGTCCAGAATAGTTTAACTTAAGTCAAATAAGGATTCTATTGTTCTTAGTATTAGTCATATAACATATAGGCATTCACAAAACGGCCGATGGATTTCTAATCTATTTAAGTCTTTTTTTTTTAATTCTGGTATAGCCTGTGGCTATTGAGTCAATATAACTATGTCAAAAAATGGAATACATCGACTGATTATATTATCTGTTGCTGACCTATCCTAAATTTCTATTCTTTTATAAAAAGAATTCTTATATGTAAAATGGAGATAATTGTGAATTTTTTTAATTAAATCTCTTTAAGTGCTAGTGATAGAAACCAAACTAGAATTTTTTTTACATAGAAAAAAACTTTAGTTGGATCTCGACGGTCCCCACCGACTCTCTAACAAAAAAGAAAAATAAAGGTGTTTTGTAGAGTTATAATGCAAAAAGATTTTGAATAGTAATACTAAAGTAAAAAAAAATGGTCATTTGGAATCACCCAAGTTATTTTTTTTTTTGATAGGAATAGAATATCACTTAGTCAGATTAACCCCTATGAATGGGAGTAAGGCCAATCTTAATTTTCGCTAAAAGAGAAAGTCAGTTTGTTTTGAGGCAAACCCACAATCAATAGTAGAGTGTGATAATGAGTGGACTCATAAATTTGATATAAGATACTTTCTCATAGAAATAGAACAAGACCATATTAGCAAAATCGAAAGATTTGATAAATGAAATATGCAAACCAACTCATACTCATAGAAATGCAAGAAGTTAAAAAAAGTTATTTGATACATTTATAACCTATAACCATTCCATTCATTTTCTCTAAAAAAAGAAAGAAATTGGCATTGCTCTTCGACGATAAAGTTATTTCTTTCTTAAGGTATTCCCTAAATACAATACCAAAACTAATAGGTACTAGACTCATATATCTGACTTAGGCTTAGATTCGTTTGAGTAGGTTTGTCCTTTTTCACCGAGATCATGTCATTTTTTTCCGTTAACGGAAAAAAGGGATTAGGGAGACATACCAAAGCAAAAAGACTATCACAAACCACCCTCTTTGATGACGGTACTATCAAAGGTTTTCTCTCATTTAATTGATCAACGACGATTAACAAAAAAGAATGCATTTTATTGCACATATGACTGGATGTCATCAGAAGGTAATGCTTCGAGCATTGTGGACTCACCAACTGACTATCCAAAAACGAATAGTAATAAGATTAGAAAAAAAGAATATAATGTCATTATTCCATATCATATAATGTATAGGGCTATACGGACTTGAACCGTAGACCTTCTCGGTAAAACAACTCAAACTTTTTATTATCAATATGATTCGAATTGTTTCAAAGACCCAACATGCATTTTTTGTTGCATTGGGCTCTTTCATTAACTGATGAAAAGATCAGTTAGTCCACCATGTTTTTTCTTCAACAAAAACAAGAAGATAATGAGATGGCTCCACTTGCTCTGATTCATTATCATTATTTGAATCATGATCTAAGAGCAATACCAAAGTGTTTCAAAGAAGGATTACTTTGACGTAGGTCTGTTTATGGTTATGGCCTATATCCAACTAAGTTAAAGTTTAATGGAGTCTCTATCGTTCCGCTCTAAGAGTCAAATATGAGACTTCTTACACCTTAAAGTTCATAGGACGAAAAGAGGTTTTTTTGAGGCCCTTATACTCGTTATGCCTAGCATTGAATAAAATGGGTATTCACCTTATCAATTCTCAAATCAATGACGGGCTTTATTTGGCATCAGAATTCACACTCGACTCGGACTGACCAAATAGTTGTTATGTCAGGCTATTGTTCTCTTGTTCTCTTGAATCCATGGAGTAAGACATTAATTTATCAATAACATCAATTATTTGATTACTTGATTGACTCCTTTGAAAAACATTGGCGCACGTGTAAACGAGTTGCTCTACCAACTGAGCTATAGCCCTTCTGATAAATATCTTAACATATAGATAATTTCTTGTCAAGATGGGTATTTGATGATCTCCATAATAGTTGTTTGCCCGTTTCTTTTTAATGAATTTAAGGATTGGTATTGCTTAGGAATCCTATTCCATATATAATCCCAAAAAGGATAAGTTGAATTTTTCTGGGTAGTGATAAAAGACCTACTTAACTCAGCGGTTAGAGTATTGCTTTCATACGGCGGGAGTCATTGGTTCAAATCCAATAGTAGGTAGAACTTATTAGATACCAGTGATTCCGGTATCTAATAAGTTTTGAGACTCATTTCATTTTTTTGTTGTATTTATTAGATTAGGCTCAATCTCATTGTTTTCCATTTTTGGACTCAAAATAGAAAGTCTTGTCTAATAAAGAACTTCTTTTGATTGTTCCGATGCATCAACTAGCGGAAATAACATTGATAGCCTCCACTCGTGTCTTAGCTCGTCTCAGAGCTAGATTAGCCTCAATTGCTTGTCTTTTCCCTTCTGCTTTACGCAAATTTTCTTCCGCTTTTTCAAGAGCTTGCTGAGCTTCTTGCGGATCAATGTTAGTACTTATCTCTGCATCATTTCCTAGAATCGTGATCTCATTATTACCTACTCTAGCAAATCCCCCCATCAAAGCCACCGTTACCCATTGGTCAGTTAGGCGTATTCTCAATAGACCTATATCTACAGCTGTGGCAATAGGAGCGTGGTTTGGTAATATACCAATTTGGCCACTATTAGTCGATAAAATGATTTCTTTCACTTCTGAATCCCAAACAATTCGAGTAGGCGTCAGTACACAAAGATTTAAGGTCATTTGTTCAATTTGCTCTCCACTTCTAAGGTTATAGCTTTCGCGGTAGCTTCATCGATGTTACCCACCAAATAAAAGGCCTGTTCGGGAAGACTGTCTAATTCTCCTGAGAGAATAAGTTTAAAGCCCCTAATGGTTTCTTCAAGGCCAACATATTTCCCCGGAGAACCAGTAAATACTTCCGCTACAAAGAAGGGTTGTGATAAGAAACGTTCAATTTTTCGTGCTCGTGCTACGGTTAAACGATCCTCTTCGGATAATTCGTCTAATCCAAGGATAGCGATAATGTCCTGCAGTTCTTTGTAACGTTGTAAAGTTTCCTTCACTTTTTGCGCAGTTTCATAATGTTCCTCACCAACGATCCCAGGTTGTAGCATGGTTGACGTTGAATCTAAAGGATCCACTGCTGGATAAATACCTTTAGCAGCTAATCCTCTGGATAGTACGGTAGTCGCATCTAAATGTGCAAATGTCGTTGCAGGCGCAGGGTCAGTCAAATCGTCTGCAGGTACATAAACTGCTTGAATAGAAGTTATAGACCCCTCCTTTGTAGACGTAATTCTTTCTTGCAAAGAACCCATTTCTGTACTAAGGGTAGGTTGATAACCCACCGCAGACGGCATTCTACCTAATAAAGCAGATACTTCGGATCCTGCTTGGACGAATCTAAAGATATTGTCAATGAATAGGAGTACGTCTTGTTCATTAACATCTCGGAAATATTCCGCCATGGTTAGGGCGGTCAAACCAACTCTCATACGAGCTCCAGGCGGTTCATTCATCTGACCATAGACGAGAGCTACTTTTGATTCTGCAAGATTATTTGCATTAATAACTCCGGATTCTTTCATTTCCATGTAAAGGTCATTTCCTTCACGAGTACGTTCGCCTACTCCACCAAATACGGATACACCTCCATGAGCTTTAGCAATGTTGTTGATCAATTCCATAATGAGTACTGTTTTACCCACTCCAGCTCCCCCAAACAGTCCAATTTTTCCTCCACGGCGATACGGGGCTAAAAGATCCACTACTTTAATCCCGGTTTCAAAGATGGCTAATTTCGTATCTAACTGGATAAAGGCGGGTGCGGATCTATGAATAGGAGATGTTGTGCCAGTATCTACAGGACCTAAATTATCAACAGGCTCACCAAGAACGTTGAAAATTCGTCCCAGAGTGGATCCACCGACTGGAACGCTTAGAGGAGCTCCCGTATCAACCACGTCCATTCCTCGGGTTAGACCATCTGTAGCACTCATAGCTACAGCTCGAACTCGATTATTTCCTAATAATTGCTGTACCTCACAAGTAACGTTAATTTGTTGACCATCAGCATTTTGACCTTTAACTACTAAAGCATTATAAATATTGGGCATTTTACCCGGGGAAAAAACGACATCTAGTACTGGGCCAATAATTTGAGCAATACGCCCTAGATTTTTTTCTTCCAATTGTGAAACCGCAGTCCCAGAAGTAGTAGGAGTTATTTGCATAATGATGATAAAGTGAAATATGTCGAAATTTTTTGGAATATTATATTTCCGAATAAAAAAATGTCCGATAGAAAGTTGATCGGTTAATTCAATAATAAATGAAAGTTAGCACTTTATTTAGTTGGTACTATCCAACTGAATCTAATTCAATCATTTACTCATTCAATGAATGAATTTTCAAGTTTAGCCACAATCCTTTTTTTTTCAACTAAAGCAGATGAAGATGACTAATAAGCCTGAAGAAGTGTCCTTCTTTTATCTACCATTATAGAGAATTCCATACATATCATATCTCATTTTCTGATTTATGTAATTATGTAATTCGAACCTGAACTCTATTTATTATTCATTTTTTCGCTCTCATTGTTCATTATTTTTTCTTTTTTTCAGAAGGATTTTTACCCATTTGCGCGTTATACTATACCTTTTTGATGGATGAGTTAGGCTCATTTTTACATCTAGGATTTACATATACAAGATATATCACTGTCAAGAGGGATTTTTTTGAGTATTTAGCGCCTATTTAATAGTTATCTAAATGCCTTAGATAACTATTTAAATAAGAAAGACATTTAGATAAAACAAAGAATGGGATAAACTACAAACTTGCAAACCAAGGGTTGGGTTGCGCCATACATATCAAAGAGTATACAATAATGATGTATTTGACGAATCAAATACATGGTATTATTAATTAATTGAGAATATTAATTGATAATTCAATTGAAAAAATTTGTCAAAGAATTTCTTTTCTTTTCAAATGTTTCATTCACGCCCAATCCATGTCGAGTAGACCTTGTCGTTGTGAGAATTCTTAATTCATGAGTTGTAGGGAGGGACTTATGTCACCACAAACAGAGACTAAAGCAAGTGTTGGATTCAAAGCTGGTGTTAAAGATTACAAATTGACTTATTATACTCCTGAGTATGAGACAAAAGATACCGATATCTTGGCAGCATTCCGAGTAACTCCTCAACCTGGAGTTCCACCTGAAGAAGCAGGGGCTGCAGTAGCTGCGGAATCTTCTACTGGTACATGGACAACTGTGTGGACTGATGGGCTTACCAGTCTTGATCGTTACAAAGGACGATGCTACCATATCGAACCTGTTGCTGGAGAGGAAAATCAATATATCGCTTATGTAGCTTACCCATTAGACCTTTTTGAAGAAGGTTCTGTTACTAACATGTTTACTTCCATTGTAGGTAACGTATTTGGGTTTAAAGCTTTACGAGCTCTACGTCTGGAAGATTTGCGAATTCCTCCTGCTTATTCCAAAACTTTCCAAGGCCCACCTCATGGGATCCAAGTTGAGAGAGATAAATTGAACAAGTATGGTCGTCCTCTATTAGGATGTACCATCAAACCAAAATTGGGATTATCCGCGAAAAACTACGGTAGAGCGGTTTATGAATGTCTACGTGGTGGACTTGATTTCACCAAGGATGATGAAAACGTGAACTCACAACCATTCATGCGTTGGAGAGACCGTTTCTTATTCTGTGCTGAAGCAATTTATAAATCACAAGCTGAAACAGGTGAAATTAAAGGGCATTACCTAAATGCTACCGCAGGTACTTGTGAAGAAATGATCAAAAGAGCTGTGTTTGCTAGGGAATTGGGAGTCCCTATTGTTATGCATGACTACTTAACCGGTGGATTCACTGCAAATACTAGTTTAGCACATTATTGCCGAGACAACGGTCTACTTCTTCACATCCACCGTGCAATGCATGCGGTTATTGATAGACAGAAAAACCATGGTATGCATTTCCGTGTACTAGCTAAAGCATTACGTATGTCTGGTGGGGACCATATTCACTCTGGTACCGTAGTAGGTAAACTGGAAGGTGAACGTGAGATGACTTTAGGTTTTGTTGATTTATTACGTGATGATTTTATTGAAAAAGACAGAAGTCGTGGTATTTTCTTTACTCAAGATTGGGTATCTATGCCAGGTGTTATCCCTGTAGCTTCAGGTGGTATTCATGTTTGGCATATGCCTGCACTGACCGAGATCTTTGGAGATGATTCCGTACTACAGTTTGGTGGTGGAACTTTAGGACACCCTTGGGGTAATGCACCTGGTGCAGTAGCTAACCGTGTAGCTTTAGAAGCGTGTGTACAAGCTCGTAATGAGGGACGTGACCTTGCTCGTGAAGGTAATGAAGTTATCCGTGAAGCTGCCAAATGGAGTCCTGAATTAGCCGCTGCTTGTGAAGTTTGGAAAGCGATCAAATTTGAGTTCGAACCAGTAGATAAGCTAGATGTTAAATAAAAGCTAAACTTGCCTAATTCAGTAATTCCTGTTTGTTCTCCTAATTGCAATTAAACTCGGCCCAATCTTTTACTAAAAAAGGATTGAGCCGAAAAAATGAGGATCCTGAATTGATTTTTGATTTACATATATCTTTTTTGGATTTCTCTTTGATTTTATGTATCAATAGGTACAGAATGTACAGCGACAAGGACCTTACTTACAGTAACTCTATCAACGATATAAATCCAAGATAACATGTAAGTTAAGGTTAAAAAAAAAAGACTTCTTTTTTTCTTATGTTGTATACCTAATAAATCCTATGGATCCTTGGGATTGGTGGATTAGTTAATATACCAGAGTTGCAGACCATAGCTCAAGCTAGGAAAGCGTGCCTTCTACTGATCCTGTATATTGTCTTTTTCGTTCCGTATCGCGTAGACGAGAATGAAGTCAGGAAACTAGTACTTATACTTTTAATCCGATGAGAATTTGTAAAAAATCTGAGAAGAAATTCTTCTTTTCTATTATAATTGAGTAAAAGACTCGATAATTTAAATCCTAAAATAGGATAAATCCTAATCTAGATTGATATTAGACCCCGCATTCCAGAACACAATAATTAGTTCTTTCAATTAAATAAATACTTAATTTATTTGTATTACTTAATGTAACTGTCCAAACGAAAGGGTTGAATACGTAATGTATGTGATTAATTCTAAATCCAACAAAAAATTGTTTATCGAATGACTATTCATCTATTAGATTTTTAAATAAGCGGCGGTAATACTATATGTAAAACTTGTGGTTCAACTCGATCTTCTCGTCTCTACTGATAAGTTAGAACACAAGTCTAAGTTAAGTAGATCGATGGATAGTCTTGGTCCTATTAGATATACCAATGCCAGTGAAGACCCAGTTTTAAATACTATGAATAAGAACGTTTCCAGTTGGAATGATAGTGGGAGTTGTAATTTCAGTAATGTTGACCATTTTTTTGATATCATAGACATTTGGAGTTTCATTTCTGACGACACTTTTTTAGTTAGGGATAGTAACGGGGACAGTTTTTCTATATATTTTGATATTGAAAATCAGATTTTTGAGATTGACAATGAGAGTACCTTTATCACTGAACTAGAACGTTCTTTTTCTAGTTACCTCAATGCGAGTTATATGAATAGTGGATCTAAAACTAGTAGTCGCTACTCTTATCGTTACATGTATGATACTCAATCGAGTTGGAATAATCATATTAATAGTTGCATTGATAGTTATCTGCGTTATGAAATCAGTATTGATAGTTACATTTCAGGCGAGACCCGTAACTACAGTGAGAATTATGTTTCTAATTTTATTTCTAATGAAAGTATAAGTGTTAGTGAAAGTAGTCATTCTGGTCTCAGAACTAGTGTTAATGCCAGTGATTTTAATATAAGAGCAAGATCGAATGATTTAGATATAAATAAAAAATACCGACATTTATGGGTTCAGTGCGAAAATTGTTATGGATTAAATTATAAAAAATTTTTTAGGTCAAGACTGAATATTTGCGAACACTGTGGATATCATTTGAAAATGAGTAGTTCAGAGAGAATCGAACTTTTGATTGATCCGGGCACATGGGATCCTATGGATGAGAATATGGTCTCGACCGACCCCATTGAATTTCATTCAGAGGAAGAACCCTATAGAGATCGTATTGACTCTTATCAAAAAAAGACAGGTTTAACTGACGCTGTTCAAACAGGCATAGGGGAACTAAACGGTATTCCTATAGCAATTGGAGTCATGGATTTTCAGTTCATGGGAGGTAGTATGGGATCCGTAGTCGGCGAGAAAATCACCCGTTTGATCGAATGTGCCACTAATAAGTCTCTACCTCTTATTATTGTATGTGCTTCTGGCGGAGCACGCATGCAAGAAGGAAGTTTAAGTTTGATGCAAATGGCTAAAATATCTTCGGCTTTATATAATTATCAATTAAATAAAAAGTTATTTTATGTAGCAATTCTCACATCGCCGACAACAGGGGGGGTTACAGCCAGTTTTGGTATGTTGGGAGATATCATAATTGCTGAACCTAATGCCTACATTGCATTTGCGGGTAAAAGAGTAATTGAACAAACATTGAATAAGACAGTACCCGACGGTTCACAAGCAGCTGAGTATTTATTCCAGAAGGGATTATTTGACTTAATCGTACCACGTAATCTTTTAAAGGGTGTTCTGGGTGAGTTATTTCAGCTCCACGGTTTCTTTCCTTTGACTTAAATTTTTTGTTAGTTATTCTTTTTTTTTTTTCTTTGGTATTTTATTTCGTTTAGTTAATATTAATATAAGTAGATTAATTTATATTTTATCTGTTTTATTTTTGATGGTTTAAGTTAAGTCAAAAAATCGAAATTTAATGTAAATGTACTAGTCTTAATCTAATATATCACAAAAAAGTCAATATATAACCCAATTTAAAATACAAAATTAAAATAATATTATCTATAAATATTCTATATATTAATATATATGTATGAATATTAATTATAGTAATAGAAATACTATAAAGAAAAAATATTAATTTTAAATAGAAATAAAAATGGAATTTAAATAAATTCAATTGAATTTAAATATGATAAAAAATGTAATGTCAAAATTATCTATTTAATAATTTAATTTATAGAAAAATATATTTAATATAAAAATCTAGTTCATTTCCTAATTTATATAAAATTCTATATATATTATAAATTCTATATATATTATATAGAATAGAATTTATAGAGATATAAAGATATAAAGAAAATTCATTATTTTTTATATAATATAGAATACTAATTAAATAATATAATATATTTTAATAAGAATTATTCTCATTTTAGAGATAATATAAATAGATATTAAATTAAATAAAAAAAATGAAATATACCTAGGCTATACCTATTTGATAAAATACAAAAATAGGTAGTAGTAGATGTAACCTCTATAATGTCCGAAACTTTTTTTATTTTACTAGGAATCCCCCTGGAATTTGTTAGAGTCGCGAACTTATAAAAACTGCTTATTATTTTTGTTTTCTTTTATAAAGAAGATAACACTGAAAAAAGACTAATAAAAAGTTTATTAAATGGAATTTGAAGACATAGTTGTGTCCAAAAAAATGGGTCCACTTAACTTTTACATTTGTTGCATTTATTAACTACTTTAGATGACTTTTTTATATCACTTTCCATTTATTAACTACCAAATATTACTTATAATAGATATATATTTATCATAAGATATCTTTATCAGAGGTTAAAATATTAAATCGAGGCACCCATTCTATGACAGATTTCAACTTACCCTCTATTTTTGTGCCCTTAGTAGGCCTAGTATTTCCGGCATTTGCAATGGCTTCTTTATTTCTTTATGTTCAAAAAAATAAGATTGTATAACTAAGCTGTATGGGACAAAATCTCAGCAAGTTAGTTTAATCGATACTGGATCATCTTTTTAGTATCTATTTTTTAGTAGAATCCGCATATGATATGGGATTCCTTGTAACGACAAATTAAGAAAACCATTTTACATGCGTATACATTATATACGTTGCAGGTATATGCAGGTCTAGCTGGTTAAAAATAGATCATGAAATAGTTGTTTCATATAAAGTGGAAAATCAATGTATCTAACCAATTACTTCTAATGGTTCACATGAAGTGCTAGTTGATGAGAGTTACCTCGGTAGCAGGAAAATAAAAGTCAAATTAATTTGGTTTATTCTCCGAATTCCAATCGAATGCAATTGGATCTAGTATATATAGTATGAACTGGCGATCAGAACATATATGGATAGAATTTATAACAGGGTCTCGAAAAACAAGTAACTTTTTCTGGGCCTGTATCCTTTTTTTAGGTTCACTGGGATTCTTAGTAGTTGGAACCTCTAGTTATCTTGGTAGGAATCTGATATCTGTATTTCCATCTCAGCAAATTTCTTTTTTTCCACAAGGCATTGTAATGTCTTTCTATGGAATTGCGGGTCTATTTATTAGTTCCTATTTGTGGTCCACAATTTGCTGGAATGTAGGTAGTGGTTATGATCGATTCGATAGAAAAGAAGGAATAGTGTGTATTTTTCGTTGGGGATTTCCGGGAAAAAATCGTCGTATATTCCTTCGATTCCTTATGAGTGATGTTCAATCAATCAGAGTGGAGGTTAAAGAAGGCCTTTATACTCGACGTGTGCTTTATATGGAAGTCAGGGGCCAGGGAACTATTCCCTTAACTCGAACTGATGAAAATTTAACTCCACGAGAAATTGAACAAAAAGCTGCGGAATTAGCCTATTTCTTGCGCGTACCAATTGAAGGTTTTTGAAATCAAAAGGGAGGTGCAATGAATAATTTCGAAGCTAAGTCTAAGGGAAGAAATTTAGTAATACTCTTCGTCTTTTTTTAATAGAACGCAAGTTTCTCTTCATAAGACTTGTTCGAGTATAACATGTTAGATTACATTTATTTGCTCGCTTGATGTAGTCACCTATCGAAAAAAAGAATTGAAAAAAGGGGGGGAGGTGCCTAGGCAATAAAAGGACTAAAATAAAAGATAATAAGAATCCTTTTTTCGTCTGCCCTTTTTATGTGTATGTAATTCACCTCAATTCTTTCAGACTATTAACAAGTCTAATAAGAATAGATTCATCACATATACCCCAACCGCAGATTTTTAAATAGAGAATTCATGGTTTCTTTTTAGTTGAGTTGAGGCAAAAATACAATTTTAGAATTGATAGGTTAAGGACAAAAAAATCATATTTTATTTCATTCAATGTATTTCTTTTGTTTTGTGAACTGATCTTTTATCTTCTTGCTTGTGACGAAACAACAAATACTTGGATCTCTGATCATCAGCAAATTAATCTTTAGTTTTACCACCTGTTTGTTTTGAATTTGATCATCAATATTCTTCATAAATAGGAAATATCTTCTTCCCGGGTGTATAACTTTTTAAAAAAATGAGTTAATCCACGGATGGAGTTCTTTTGTCTCGCAACAAACCTCAAACAAAGACTAGTCTTTGTTTGAGGTTTGTTGCGAGCAGAGCAGTGATTCAAAAGAGAACAAAAAAGGATGCAATACATTTGTTTCTAATTTCTGAAAATATCTCAGAACTCTATTCGCTTATTTTTTTATCCGAAACAAAAGCCTTTTTTTTTGGCTCTATATTTTAGATCTAAAGATTAAATAAACGAAATAATTATCTCTATATAAAAAATGTGAACAGATCCATAGGTTCCATACCTTGTTATAGAACTCATGCTTCAAGGAAAGATCATATAAGATAAATCAACAAATGAAGCAGGTTTAGTAACAATTCAAAAAAATAAAATAAAAGAACAAAGTGAAAAAAAAAAAAAGAAAGCATTTATTTTCCTTCCATATATTGCAGCTATAGTATTTTTACCCTGGTGGGTCTCTCTCTCCTTTACTAAATGTCTGGAACCTTGGATTAATGATTGGTTAAATAACAGGCAATCAGAAACTTTCTTGAATGATATTCAAGAGAAGAACGTTCTAGAAAAATTCATAGAATTAGAAGAACTTTTTCTGTTGGACGAAATGATAAAGGAGTACCCCGAGACACATTTACAAAAGGTTCGTATAGGAATCCACAAAGAAACAGTCCAATTGGTCAAAATGCATAATGAATATAATTTACATAGTATTTTGCATTTCTCGACAAATATAATCTGTTTCGCTATTCTAAGTGGTTATTTTATTCTGAGTAATAAAAAACTTGTCATTCTTAATTCTTGGATTCAGGAATTCTTATATAACTTAAGTGACACAATAAAAGCCTTTTCAATTCTTTTAGTCACTGATTTATGGATCGGATTCCACTCTCCTCATGGTTGGGAATTAATGATTGGTTCGGTATACAACGATTTTGGATTGGCACATAATGATCAAATTATATCCGGTCTTGTTTCCACTTTTCCAGTTATTCTAGATACAATTGTCAAATATTGGATTTTCCATTATTTAAATCGTGTATCTCCGTCCCTGGTGGTGATTTATCATTCGATGAATGAATGAGACTGAAGAATTTAGTGGATCTCCTTATATCACTCCAATCTGAATCTTGCTTCGGGCATAACGAAATTTTAAATTGACTTACTCTTTCTTTATACTTCTACCTGTTTAGTTAAAGTATTTGTATTGCAGTACAACAACAGACTCGGGGATAGGGAACTAGACTAGCTACCTACCTAATTTATTGTAGAAATTTGGGGATCAATAAGAATAATTGGACCATGCAAAATAGAAATACGTTTTTTTGGGTAAAGCAGCAGATGACTCGATTTATTTCTGTATCGATCGGGATATATGTAATAACCCAGACATCTATTGCAAGTGCATATCCCATTTTTGCGCAGCAGGGTTATGAAAATCCACGAGAAGCAACCGGACGAATTGTTTGTGCCAATTGTCATTTAGCTAGTAAACCCGTGGATATTGAGGTTCCGCAATCTGTGCTTCCTGATACTGTATTTGAAGCAGTAGTTAGAATCCCTTATGATACGCAAGTGAAACAAGTTCTGGGTAATGGCAAAAAAGGTGGTTTGAATGTGGGGGCTGTTCTTATTTTACCTGAGGGATTTGAATTAGCCCCTGCCGATCGTATTTCCCCTGAGCTAAAAGAAAAGATAGGCAATATTTCTTTTCAGAGTTATAGTCCGA